ACCATACATATTGATATGTAGAATTTTGATTTATTTGATGAATAGACAGCTCAATCGAAAAAATCATAGCTATACTTAACAATAAAACACTTTGAAAAGCCCACATACGGCGAAAATTTTTTGTTGCCCTTGGAAAAAGAAGAAGCCCCACTCCTATTAATACAGGAACTGGAAGTGGAACAAAAGGTAAGATCCACGCATATTGATATGTATGTTCCATAAAAAAAATCAAAAATTCTTAATTAATTGTTTCCAATTCACCAGATCTTATTTCTTTCGAAAGGATTAATAAAAAATCAAGATATATACTAAAAACTAAAACTATAATTTTAGAATTTTCTATTCTTACTTACTTATTTTTCTGAGTTTTTTCTAACTACTTGAAATATTTACAAATCAAGAAGTTTCAGTTAGTCAAATAATATGACTAAATAACTAGTCAAAATAAATATCTTAATTTTTAACTAAAATATTTATAAAGATGTCAAAGATTCGAATTTCAATTATTCTTAACGTAATTTCTAGAGCAAGAATAAAAGAACTAAATTCGATTCAAAAAATAATTAATTCTGCTATGAATTTTAGGTTCAATTAAGAGAAATAACTTGGTCTAATGAAAAAAACAACAGTTGTTTCGTTTATTCAAAATTATGAACAAATTTTGAATTGCCAAAAGAAAAAATTTAGAGTTTATAGAAAGGGTTAGAATATCCCTTCCCTTGCTATAAGCTTCACTTTTTTATTTTTTTTTTTTTTGTACATAAATTCAAAACTGATAAAAAATTTACTAAAATTAGGTTTAGCAAACTATGCGTACTTTAATTAAAGGATTAAAGCTTCTTATTAGGAAAAGTTGGAGTTCTTAACCTTTTCGATTTTATATTTTATTAGATATAAATTAAATAAAATGTAGAATAAATAAAATACAAAAAAAAAAAGAAAAGGAGGAACTTTTGTTTTGGTATTTTTTATCAAGTTTAACTAATTCAATTTCAATACCACAGTAAATTATATGGATATCAAGTTAAATAAAAAAGAATCATAAAGAACTAAAGAATAATATTTACTTTGATTTTGACATATCTATAGTATAATTTTTTAAAATGTTATCTAAAAAAAATATACTATAATATAGTAAAGAACGATTCTGAACAACAGATGTCTTTCACATCCAACTAGAATAATAAGTAACCTCTTACTTTTTAAATTAAATGGCAGTTCCAAAAAAACGTACTTCTATATCCAAAAAACGTATTCGTAAAAATTTTTGGAAAAGGAAAGGATATTGGACAGCGTTAAAAGCCTTTTCGTTAGGAAAATCCCTTTCGACTGGAAATTCAAAAAGTTTTTTTGCGCAACAAACAAATAAATAATCAAAAATTGTAATATTCTAAATTGCCTTGATTAAAAAAGTTGGGCAATTTTATTTCGAATAGAAAATTTTTAATTTCTATTATTTACTGGTATGAACTAATTAATCTGAAATAAAATTCTTAGAATATGTAGAAGCAAATTTTTCCGTTTCCTGAAAGAAAGATTTTTTTTAGTTAAGATATTCTATTCTATACGAATATGTGTCAACTTTAAATGATTCAAAGTCGATTCTAGTTTTTGTGTCATATTTATGAAATTGTCTAAATGAGTCATTAAAAAAGAAAAATGAAAATATTTTTTCAGTTCTATCCCTGGATATGGGGTAGAACTATCTAGTTACAATAGTGGATTTCCAAGAGACCATAAGCTGCACGAAGACCTAAGTTAAATAAAACGGACATCCTAAAATAATGAACCTTCCCATTTTTATTTATTAATTATTTTTCAATTAAATAATAAAATTAAAGGATTTTATAAAAATACTACATTAAATAAAATGAATTGTTTCAATCTCGACAATTAACTAGGAATAAACTATTATAAGTTTGAGAAAGCCGCTATGGTGAAATTGGTAGACACGCTGCTCTTAGGAAGCAGTGCTAGAGCATCTCGGTTCGAGTCCGAGTAGCGGCATGCTTTATTCTAAAAGAAATAGAATAGATTATATATAAAATAAAATTGCTTATTTTAAGGACTCTCTTTTTCAAATTTTTATGATATTCTTAACTTTAGAACATATATTAACTCATATTTCCTTTTCAATCGTTTCAATTCTAATTTTAATTCATTTAATAACCCTTTTAATCGATGAAATCGTAAAACTATATGATTCGTCAGAAAAGGGCATGATAGCAACTTTTTTCTGTATAACAGGATTATTAGTGACTCGTTGGGTTTATTCAAAGCATTTTCCATTAAGTAATTTATATGAATCATTAATTTTCCTTTCATGGAGTTTTTGCATTATTCATATCGTTTCATATTGCAAAAAAAAAAAAAATTATTTAAGTGTAATAACCACGCCAAGTGTTATTTTTACACAAGCTTTTGCTACTTCAGGGTTTTTAACTCAAATACATCAATCAGAATTATTAGTACCCGCTCTCCAATCCGAGTGGTTAATAAT